GCGGAAGGAACCGAGAAATAATTAATCTATTCTGATCTGAGAAGTAATGAATTAACCTTACAACTAAACTAAAATAGATATTTAGAGTAAATATTCGCCCGCGAAAACATTCTTTTTTGGATTGCTACATTTTGGATTTGGGGCAATCCGATACGATACAATGAAAAAATAAATAGAAATCTATGTTTAATAGGTTTAATTATATATCCAAAATACCCAAACAGGGTATACAAAACACTAATAGGATTTAGATTCAATGTCAAAGAATACCGCGATTTCATCTATTATTCATGAAATATATATATATATCAATTATATCAATTCAAATGAAATATTTTGAATCCTTTTTTTTTTCGCGAGGAGCTGGATGAGACGAAACTCTCACGTCCGGTTCTGTAGTAGAGGTGGAATTCAGAAAGAACCATCAACTATACCCCCAAAAGAACCAGATTCCGTAAACAACATAGAGGACGAATGAAGGGAATATCTTATCGAGGTAATCATATTAGTTTCGGTAAATATGCTCTTCAAGCGCTTGAACCCGCTTGGATCACATCTAGACAAATAGAAGCAGGGCGGCGGGCAATGACACGAAATGCACGTCGTGGTGGAAAAATATGGGTACGTATATTTCCCGACAAACCAGTTACAGTAAGACCCACAGAAACACGTATGGGTTCGGGTAAAGGCTCTCCTGAATATTGGGTAGCTGTTGTTAAACCGGGTCGAATACTTTATGAAATGGGTGGGATCGCAGAAAATATAGCCAGAAAGGCAATTTCAATAGCAGCGTCCAAAATGCCTATCAAAACTCAATTTATTATGTTGGGATAAGAATGTAGAATCAAAGAAAATAAATCCCGGGAATGAAAAATGTAAGGTTTTTTTTGACAAAAAATATTTCTTTCTTTTTCTTAGCCCTTTGCATTGAAAGAACAAATAAAAAAATGATTCAACCCCAGACACATTTGAATGTAGCAGATAACAGTGGGGCTCGAGAATTGATGTGTATTCGAATCATAGGAGCTAGTAATCGCCGATATGCTTATATCGGTGACGTTATTGTTGCTGTGATTAAAGAAGCAGTACCAAATATGCCCCTAGAAAGATCGGAAGTGGTCAGAGCTGTAATTGTACGTACCTGCAAAGAACTTAAACGTGATAACGGTATGCTAATACGATATGATGACAATGCCGCAGTTGTCATTGATCAAGAAGGAAATCCTAAAGGAACTCGCGTTTTTGGTGCGATCGCCCGGGAATTGAGGCATTTAAATTTTACTAAAATAGTTTCCTTGGCGCCCGAGGTATTATAATAGTCTTAAAATAAAATATAAGATGAGACTATGATATAGTTATAGTAGAGTATTGGAAAGAAATAGATTCAAATAAATCTAGTAGATTGTGTTTCACGCATATACCTTTAATTTAATAATATAATTTTTTTTCATAAACCAAAAAAGAAGTAAAAAAACATGTTGATTATATCAAAATTTGGGGGCAACAAGAATTTTAGTCCATCATGAGTAGGGACACTATTGCTGACATACTAACCTCTATACGCAATGCGGGTATGGATAGAAAAAGAGTAGTTCGAATAGCATCTACTAATATCACCGAAAACATTGTTAAAATCCTTTTACGAGAAGGTTTTATCGAAAATGTGAGGAAACACCGAGAAAACGATAAATATTTTTTGGTTTCAACCCTGCGACATACAAGAAATAGAAAAAAGCCCTATCGAAACCTTTTAAATTTAAAACGGATAAGCCGGCCCGGTCTACGAATCTATTCTAACTATCAAAGAATTCCTAGAATTTTAGGCGGAATGGGGGTTGTAATTCTTTCTACTTCTCAAGGTATAATGACAGATCGGGGGGCTCGACTAAAAGGAATAGGCGGAGAAATTTTGTGTTATATATGGTAATCCTTCTTGCATCCGCATTGGATCCGAAACTTTCTATTTGTTGTGAAAAAAAACTAAAATAAATGCGGAGTGTATAATCTTATTCCTCCTACATTAGTTAATAATTTAAGGGGGTTTTACCTGGAATGAAAGAAAAAAATGGATTCATGAGGGTTTAATTACCGAAGCGCTTCCCAACGGTATGTTCCGGGTTCGTTTAGATAATGAGGATCTTAGTATAGGTTATATTTCAGGAAAGATCCGGCGTAGTTTTATACGGAAACTGTCAGGAGATAGAGTCAAAGTAAGTCATTATGATTCAACCAGAGGGCATATCATTTATCGATTCCTTACCAAGGATTCGGTGGTTTTTTAACTTTAACATGAGTTTCCGTGGGAATACGATTCAAAATTCAAAATTTCAAGAAACTTCTTTTCTTCCAAGAAGTCGATTCAAAATTAAGTTTAAGGAATTAAAAATATGAAAATAAGAGCTTCTGTTCGTAAAATTTGTGAAAAATGTCGACTAATTCGTAGGCGGGGGCGAATTATAGTAATTTGTTCCAACCCAAGACATAAACAAAGACAAGGATA